AAATTCTTCTTTTTTTCTTTTCTATTGGTCCATAAACCTACCTAGGTAAATCCATGAGTTCGATTTGGCTAGTCCTTTCCTTACTATAATAACTATTTGAACCCTGAATTGTCCTTTGACTCATATTCCAGAGTATATCTTTTAACAGGTCAAACAAACAAAAAAAAAAGAAAATTCCCTGCCTCCTAAATTCAAAATTTAATATAATTATAATATTAAATAATGGTAGACTGGAAATGAAAGCCCCTTTCTCGCATTCGTTCTCTATTGCATTGCTAGAACAGGACAACAAAACAATATCGGATTCTGAAATCAAGGAAAGATATTGAAAAATAGATTTTCGAAAAAAAATATACTTTTTTTATATGTATCGGAAAAGGGGAGCGATTTATTCCTATGGAGCGTCCATTAACAAGAAGATAAAATAAGAAATATCGACAAATTCTTGTCTTGTTGTGGTGTGGTCTAAGGAAATTAAAAAAAAAACCGCTTTCTACAATTTAATATATATCGAATTTAAATATCAGAATAGCTGATATAGTCATGATTCAATGGGTCAGGTCCACTTACTTTTTATTTAACATTTTATGTTCGATTTGGTAGGAACAATGGGGAAGTAGGAATACTTTGATTTTGGTTTGGCGATTAAATTAAAAATTAATAAGTAGGGGTTGGATATTGGATATCTAGAATATTTATGTTATGTCCCAGGACAAAAAAATGGAATAAAATAATAAGATAAGATATGAAGAGGACTACTATGTCATTACAGGTTAGAATTCCTCCAATAAGTTCAATTAGTCATTATGATAATGATTAAATGTTCCACTTTTTAACTAGAATTCATAATAATTAAGAACCCAATATAAATTATAATGAGTGGTTGCCCGTTTCTTTTATATATCAAATCCGTATTCTCCGCTGAAAAAGGAAGACTAAGACTTGAGTTTCATGAAAAAGCCCTTTATCGGATTTGAACCGATGACTTACGCCTTACCATGGCGTTACTCTACCACTGAGTTAAAAGGGCCCTATTCAATTCATGAATTAGCCATTTTCCATTATGAGTCTACTGCATATATACATATATGTGCAGTAGACTCATAATGGAACAAGAAATTTTATTTACCTAGAAAAATTTTTCTCGTTTTTGAATTTTCTGGCTTAGTGTGAGATAGTGATAGGCATATTATATTTCATCTGAATGAGAAACGAAGCAATGAATGAAAATGGAAGAAAAAAAATGTTCTAATTCTATAGAATTAGAACATAGATAGAAAGACTTTTCCGATCTAGCCATACCATTAGATTATATTGACAATTCCAAAAAACTGTTCATACTATCATCATAGTATGATGACGGTCGGGCGGATATGCCCCCATCGTCTAGTGGTTCAGGACATCTCTCTTTCAAGGAGAAAACGGGGATTCGACTTCCCCTGGGGGTAGGGTACTACGAAAGGAAGTTGATCATGGATTATCAATAAGCCTAGAATGAATTCTTCCTGGGTCGATGCCCGAGCGGTTAATGGGGACGGACTGTAAATTCGTTGGCGACATGTCTACGCTGGTTCAAATCCAGCTCGGCCCAAAAATGCACCGTTCCATGAGTATGATACAACCAATTTGTCCTACAGAAAGGGTTCATTTTTTTGCTCTATCTATATCTTTTTTCTCATCTCATTGAAAGATTGATTATCTATTTTTAACAATAAAATAAAAAATCACTAGTTACTAATAATCCGCGCTACTCTCACTAAAGCCCGTGTTTATGTGGATATGATATCAATATATCATTCGCGTATCCGTTACGTTACAACATGACGAGTAGAATGTTCTTATGAAACCATAAGAATATGTATGCTATACACCTCGCTGGGATTGTAGTTCAATTGGTCAGAGCACCGCCCTGTCAAGGCGGAAGCTGCGGGTTCGAGCCCCGTCAGTCCCGAACTAGGATCCGATGAATTTCTCAATTCATTTTTTTATTTTTAGCGAAAGGGAAGACAGGGAGCAAAATGGAATCCCCGTTGCGGGGGGGGAGATTTTGATTTCTTTTGTTTCGCATTTATCATCAGACAAATAGGGGAATTTCTTTCACTAGTACTGATTGATAAGGGAGAGACATATGTAGATTAGTACAATCGGTAGTATTGCTATATTCAGACTGACTATATTCAGTATTTTAAATTTAAGAGATACCATACTCACTTTCTTTTTCGATTGTTCTTGATCAATGAAATGGAATAGAGTGCCCCTATTTTTATGGGGAGTACAGACATAAATTGTCTTCGTTTATTGTACGATACACTTAATATAAATATAATTTAATTACCCGGCGAAGTACTTTTCAGGTTAAAGCACATCCTTTCTAAATTCCTACTTTTTTTTGTGTATCCTCAATTATTAATACTAATTGGAAACAATCTATTTCATTCTCATTTAAATTGCATACTGCGTTTTTCATGTATACGTTCCAATCCCAATCCAATAAAGAGAGGATACTAAAGAAAAGACCAACCAAGCAACGTCCCCTTTCTTATTCTTAGTAAATTTCATTTGTTCGAATATTCGATTTTTTATACTTAATCCTTTCTTTTTTCTATCTCACTTATACTGTTTGGATCTGTGTATGACCCAGAGAATACTGGTCATATCATATGATACTTCATAATTTGATGTACATAATTCTACGTAAAAGTAGGAAAGTTGTATAAGGAAGATGCTAGGTTATAGAAAAGAAAAAGTGAAAAAAGGGGACGAAAATCCAACGGCGGGTATTTCTGATACAATCAAAAATGGTATTTTTTATTTAGTATGGATAAAAGATCTTCCTATGTTATACTATTTATTCCATTTTCGACGATGAATTCATTTGATAGATCAGAAATTGTTATTCATAATATTGATCTGATTCAGTATTATCAGGATGCAATTCATCCCATTGAATTTACAAGAGTCAAATTTCTCATCTCTATGGGATTAGATCCCGAGTTATTGCGAAACAAAAAAAAAAAAAAAGATTATGGAAGTCAATATTCTCGCACTTATTGCTACTGCACTGTTCATTCTAGTTCCTACTGCTTTTTTACTTATCATCTATGTAAAAACAGTTAGTCAAAATGATTAATTTGAATTATTAATTCTTATCAATGATTTAAGAAATGAAAGAAAGGGATTCAAACTCTAAGTCTTAAATGAAATGATTAGGCTGGAATCAGAAGTATCTTAGTAAGTATCTAATAAGCTAGTGTGGTAGAAAGAACTATAGTTCTTTCTACCACACTGGCTAGTATTGTATACTATTTTTTATTATATAAAGTTGTATTGTATACGAATATAGGCTTCATATAGATCAAATTACAATATGTACATATATTAGATGTACATATAGATAGCACTCTAATTCTATTTCTTTTATTTTGATTTCCCATCTCAAGAAGTCACAATTAACGGATGATCCGCGGAGTTATATGGTAACCTCTTCGGATTTTATTTGGAAAAGGAGTAGAGTAGAGCCTGTCCATTTTTCATGCTTAAACATTCAATGAGTCAAAAAAAGCATAAAAACATTTCTAGGAGTCTAAAACAAATGTTAAATGTGTGATATATGGATCGCTCAATGGAAGAAAGATCTAATTTTATTATGTGTTATTTATGTGTAGGACCTTTTTGGACAATCATTAATCGCTTCGTTTCCAGTAGAAAGAAAATATGTATTGTCGTAATAGCGGAACTTTTAGAAAGGTAAAAGTAAAGAAAAAAAATAGGTATTGGTTTTTCTTATTGTAATATCCATAATTCTGATAAGAGTTGATTCACCAAAATAGAATATTTAGGAAACGGTTGGATTGGAAAAAATCTCCTATCATGTTTGAAGAGATTTATTTTTAAGGCTTCGAAAAATGATCAATAAAGAGTTGATACAGTTCGATTGAGCAATCGATTACTCAATTAGTAGTGCCCCCAGCCCTAGAGTCCACTCCTTCCCCATACTACAAGTGAAAGGGAAAATGTAAAGACTACCATTAAAGCAGCCCAAGCAAGACTTACTATATCCATGTGAATTATGCCCCTATTTCTATGAAGGAATTATTCTGTTATTGATTAATAATCATAGTGGAATCAATGGCGCAGAGTCAAAATAGGATTCTGAATTAAGACTGTTGATGAACCAAACCAATTCAATGAATACATTCGTAACAAGTTTCTATATTTTAGGGTTTCTGGTAGAATCAGGAAGCATTAAGTACAAATACGATGATACACACGTTTTTTCTTTGGAAATAGCAAAGGACCTCTAATGGAGTGGAGCATGTAAGAGTAAGAATAGTAAGACCCTTTGTTTGTTTTGATACCTTTCTTTACTAAGCAAAAAGCATAAAAATATACCATCAAGAGAGATAACTATCTATCAGATACCTCTATTTCCTATTTGATCTAAGCTTACTGTCTTTCTTTCTGTGAAAGAATCGGGAGAACCCCCCACCACTATTCCTACATATACATACATTTTTTCTTTTCAACTTTGAACTTTACTCTAAAAAAAAGAAGAGTAGACCAACCATTCTGATTGCATGTCTGAGCACTCATAGCCTCTCATGAGTCTGGATACAAAGTATCTTCGGGCCTTTCCACAACTCCTAAATAGATTTCCTATCATCGTATCCGATCTAATTTAATACCAGACAGTATCGCGAGACACTACTTTGTTTAATAAGGGCAGTTTAAGAGATCTTGATATGATAGTCTTTCGTATAATCTCTTCTTCAATTCTAGTACCAAAAAAGAAGTGCCCTTTAGGAACCCTTGGATACCGAGATTTCCAACCTTAGTTCTGAATCCCGGAATTGACTCTCGCCGTTTATTTTATTTTTCAATTAAATAAAATAAATGGCCCGAACCTATCATTAAATTAATAAGTGAGAGTTGCTTCATCCCTATTGATACTGGTTTGTTTGGGCTACACCCAGATTTTGAGAAAAAAAAATGACAGTCTT